TGATCTGCTTCTTTTTCTACTTTACGTAAGCGAGCCCGGGCTTTTTCTAGCTGTTCAACAGCCCTTCCGCGCAGTTCTTCTGAATTTCGAATAGTATTCACGATTCGCAATTTTCGATTATCTAATAAATCACTTAATGAAAGTAGATTATCTTTCTATTCATTTCAAAAATTTCATGATCCCTTCCCGAACCAAACTTGAACCTTTCGATTCATTTGGCTCTCACGCTCAACTACTTAAATTTTTTGTGGTTAATTGCCATATTTTTTTGAATGTAATGATGTAATGAACCTATCCTCTACTCTTTGTTTGTTCATATTCGAACACAATTGGAAATGAATCAATAATCCAAGGCCAGAATATAATTTTTTGAGGACTCTTCTGACCAAACAAAAAATATGTAATTGTCAGCAAAGTTGTTTTTTTTCAAATCAAAAATAAATTTTTTATATTTATAAATAGGTCATCACCTCAGCATTTGGCATTTAAACAAAAATGTAATAAAAAAAAGAAAAAGGGATGAACCTTTTCGCAATACCAATAAAAGTGTCAAATCTTTTTATCGATATGAGTGTTATATATCGATAAATTTAGAACTATTCCTTGTAAATGGAAAATCATTTCCGTATTAACATAGTGGTAGAAAGAGTACCATGCTGTGGATGAACTTCAAACGGTTTAGCTTTAACCATGTTAATAGTTCCACATTGTTGGGTGCTAGAGAATCAAAGTATATTTACCAACAAATCGCGAAATGCTACGGTTCTTCCATATAATTCTATTATTTTAAATTCAGAAGTAATTCGCGAGATCATGCACCTTTCTTTACGAGTTATACCGAAAAGCGGTGCAGCTGGTTGAATCCAGTCTATTCTTGAAATAAACAACTCGCACACACTCCCTTTCCAAAGAAGATCAATACACCAATCACTACACTTAGATTTATTGGATTTGTTGCTAAAATATCGGTATTAAATCCGAAACTCCCGGCGGATGGCCAGTGACCCAGGGAAACGAAAGAATCGGTTACATTTTTCATAGGATCTCCTCTTATAGACTAAAAGAACAAAATTTTTGTTGTATTACTTGACCTATTTCCTATTTATAAACCGAAAATAGATTGAAAATATATTCCATTTAACAATATATTTTTTTTTTCAATTGAGATTTCCAATAAGAATAAAACTTATTCGAATAGAATTAGGTACGGGGTTTTCGTGTAAATTGCGAAATACCTCGTTGCACCATTCCTAAAGAGCTTTCGTTGGACTAAGAAGGGGAAGGAAGAAAGCGAGTCGGTAACACTAATTCCTCATCCTCAAATCAGCCCTTCCCCCCGGTTTTTCTTACCAAATAAGTAATTTAATTGTAGGAGCGTAATCGTGGTATAATGCGAATAGGCAAGCAGACAAGCGTCAAGTCCAAAGAAAAAAATACGTATTTTTCTCGTATTAGGATTAAACGAAAGGATTCGCAAATAAAAGAGCTAATGCTACAACCAACCCATAAATTGTTAAAGCTTCCATAAAAGCCAAACTAAGCAATAAAGTACCTCGTATTTTACCCTCTGCTTCGGGCTGTCTAGCAATACCTTCTACAGCTTGGCCTGCAGCAGTGCCTTGACCAACTCCCGGTCCAATAGAAGCAAGCCCTACAGCCAATCCAGCAGCAATAACGGAAGCGGCAGAAATAAGTGGATTCATGATATGATAAGTTCCTTGCACAAAAAAAAGAAATGGTTAATGATACAATCAACGAATAAATTATGACTTAATTATTCCATCGACTAAGATTCAGCCAGTCGAAGTCAGTAAGAACTCCGAATTGAACTACTAATATTCCAGCAGATCATCAGAAAGGCTTTCTCTGTTTTAGTTCCTATTTGTTAAGTCTTTCCTGAATCTATACAACTTGAGTTTATCATTTCCTTCTTTCTAACCATTCTTTGAATTCTTCGACCCTTTCTTGATTTTTTTGTTTATTCATTCTCATAAGGAAAATAAACAAAAAAAACATAAAAAAAGACTTCTCTATTAATTATTAATTAATTTAAAGTAGGGCTTAATATTAGTTCATATGTAACTAGTCAATATCTAATATCCAATATACATGTCTTTCTTCCATAACGTAAACCCAGTATTCTGCCTTAAATTAAATTGGATTCTAGAATCTTTTAGCCATTCGATTCCATATACCTAGCTCGGCCTTTCTATACTAACCGCCCACCCATCAAAATCCCTTTGCTATTACTTTCTATTACTATAGAATACAAGTATGTTCCCTAAGGAGATTCTCTTGAAACATATATTTAAAACATATATTTACTTTTTCTAAGAAAAAAGACTCTTTCGAAACTGAATTAATGATGACCCTCCATGGATTCGCCTATATAAGCTGCGGCTAAAGTTGCAAAAATAAGAGCCTGAATGCCACTTGTAAATAATCCAAGAAACATGACAGGTATAGGAACTACTAAAGGTACTAAAGAAACAAGAACAACAACGACTAATTCATCGGCTAATATATTTCCGAAAAGTCGAAAACTGAGGGATAGAGGTTTTGTGAAATCTTCTAATATGTTAATAGGTAAAAGAATTGGAGTTGGTTGAATGTATTTACTAAAATAACTCAAACCTTTTTTTGCAAGACCTGCATAGAAATATGCTACTGACGTGAGTAAAGCTAAAGCTACAGTCGTATTTATATCATTCGTAGGTGCGGCTAACTCCCCATGAGGTAACTGTATTATTTTCCAAGGTAAAAGAGCCCCTGACCAATTAGAAACAAAAATAAATAGAAACATAGTTCCAATAAAGGGAACCCAAGGACGATATTCTTCTCCAATCTGAGTTTTGCTCACGTCTCGAATGAATTCAAGGACATATTCAAAGAAATTCTGACCGTCAGTCGGAATGGTTTGTGGATTCTGAACAGCTACGGTGGCTGAGCTTAATAAGATAGCAATTACAACCCAAGAAGTAATAAGTACTTGGCCGTGGACTTGGAAACCACCTATTTGCCAATAGAAATGTTGGCCGACTTCTACACCGGATATATCATATAATCCCTTTAGTGTATTGATTGAACATGATAGAACGTTCATATTGTCCTCTGACAGAAATATAACCTTAAAAAAATATTATTTTGATTCAACCATTGCTTTCTCGACTTGTCTACCGCAATCGTATATAATACCAACTAATCACACCACACCCCCAGTTATTTGTATACCTTTTTTGATATTCAGGAATCCTAACCGAGTCTACTCTATTTAATTCGAATTCAATTATAGAGTTCACTAAAGTCATGCTTTTTTTATGAATCTTTATTATGAATCAAGGATTTCTTATATAGCTAGAACGACCTTCACAAATTGCGACTACTAATTTGGTGAGAATTAATCGGATTGAAGCTATAGCGTCATCGTTCGCCGGAATCGAAATATCTGCAAGATCGGGGTCACAATTTGTATCGATTAAACAAATCGTTGGAATTCCTAAAGTAATACATTCTCGAAGGGCTGTATATTCTTCTTGCTGATCAACGATGATTACAATATCCGGTAACCCTGTCATATATTTAATCCCACCCAGATATGTTTGCAAGTGAGATAATTGTCTCTTCAACATGGCTGCATCTCTCTTCGGAAGACAGGCCAGTCTTCCCGCCTTTTGTTCCATTCTCAAGTCTCTGAACTTATGAAGTCTCGTTTCTGTGGTGGACCAATTCGTTAACATACCCCCAAGCCATTTTTTATTAACATAATGACACCGAGCCTTTATTGCAGCCCATGCTACTAAATCGGCTGCTTTATTTTTTGTCCCAACAATTAAAAATTGTTTTCCTTTACTTGCTGAATCAAAAAGTAAATCACAAGCTTCTGATAAAAAACGAGCAGTTCTAGTAAGATTTGTAATATGAATACCTTTACGCTTTGCAGAGATATAAGGCGACATTCTAGGATTCCATTTCCTAGTACCATGGCCAAAATGAACTCCCGCTTCCATCATCTCTTCCAAATTTATGTTCCAATATCTTCTTGTCATTTCTACTCACACTTTCTCTTTTTTTTTAAGAGATGAGGTATCCCGAAATAAAAAATTGTTCCGACGGAACCTTCTCTTCGGCGTCGAATTGGCCATTGATACACAATTCAAACCATAAATTCCTTTCTATTCTATTCTTAATTAAAAAAATACCCATAAGAAATACAGAACAGATAAAGAGGAAGAATCCGTTCTTAAATTAGCTAAACTAGAGTTTTGGTGTATCATTGATATTTTGTTTTACCACAAGAATGAAATAATTCTCTGTGGTAAAACAAAATATCGTCCATTTCCTCCTCGAATCGGTTCTTCTTTTTGTTTTTCAAAGGAATGTTCTTATGTTGCCTTGAACGGTGTACTAATCCTTTGAATCCGGTCCCAACGGGTATCATTCCCCCCAGAACCACGTTTTCTTTTAGGCCTTTCAACCAATCGATACGGCCCCGGAGAGCCGCTTTTGCTAAAACCCGAGCAGTTTCTTGAAAACTAGCTTCGGATATAAAACTTTGAGTATTCAAAGAAGCTCTCGTTATTCCCAACAAGACGGCTCGGTAAGAGATCGCCTCTTCCAAAGCGCGTCCTGTTCGTTCCGCCCGCAACAATCCAACCAGCTCCCCCGGTAAAAAAACATTAGACATTCCATCTTCTGAAACCAAGACTTTTGATGTTATTTGACGTACAATAATTTCTATATGCCTATTGTGGATCTGTACACCTTGGGATCGATAAACCTTTTGGATCTTATTAACCAAAGAGATACGACTTTGCGCTATAGTTAGCTCAGCGCCAATCAGGAATCCCCACGGAAGTCCAAGAAGTCCTGTTATACGCTCATTCCAAGCACCAATCCTCCTTTCGAGATTCATCGATATTGACTCAAGAGAACGAACTTCTAAGACTTGTTCCACCTTTGGAAGGCCTTGCGTTATATCACCAGACCTCGATTTTTCATATATAAATGTAACTACTGTATCTCCTTCATAAACGATTTCTCCATAATGGCCATGAACTGTTGCTCCTGGGGTGGCCAAATAGGGCTTTGCTGCTCTTATTACTACAGAGTCAACGTGAACAATTAGAACTTGACCCGCCTTTAAGTGTGGCCCTTTTTTGGCTATACATACATTTTCACAAATAAATTGTCCAAGACTTATTTTTGTGGGGGTCTCTTCACAATAATTTTGATGAAGACAATACCAATTCAATTTGAACGGATTCAAAATAATGCTACTTACTGGATCGGGATTATAAATATTCCTATTTTCATCGACTAAATAATATTTCATTACTCGAAAAGGTTGTTTTAAATTGTCAAGTTGCAAATAGTTAGTTACCAAGATCGGATTATTAGTTATTAAGCGGTAAAATGAAGAAAAATTCGCAATTTGAAGGGCTGTTCCAAAAGGGCCCGGCGAATTCCTAATTTGAATTATAGGCTCGGGTTCCTTGTAAGATTTAAGACCCTTGAATGGACCCATTCGAAAACAATTGGCTGATGACAAAATGAGAAAAGATTGGCATTCCTTCGTTCTATTCAACAACGTACGAACAGTTTCATGGTTTTGGCTAAATGATTTTTGAAGCCTTGCTTTTGAGTAAATGGAAAAAAATGGATTCATACGATCTAATCCATTATCGGAAAGCAATCCTGAACCTGATGGATCATTTCGTTTTCCGGCATACGAAATAGTGGATTTCACTAAATCGAGTCTTAGGAAATTTCGAATCATACCATTTGTCTTTACTTCAACAAAGGAGGCGCGCGCCTCTTCTACAGAAGAACTTTTTTTTTCTTGGTCCCAATTCAATACTAAACAAGTCCGAACTAATTGAATACTTGTGTCAGAAATTCCCCGAATAGGCTTGCCATTTCCATAAAGTATATAATTGACAACTCGAAGTTGCACCTTATCCCTTTCCTGCAACAGATCCTGAGGAAAAAGTGTTGATAAACTTATACCGTCCGTTATTTCATATGTGACTACGGGTCGAACCAAAACAAAAGACCTTTTCTTAGTAGGTGTGATTCGTTGGACATAGATCCAATTTTTTAATTTTTCCGATTCCTTGGAATTTGTTTGTCCCCTTCCCGGCGGTATCAAAATACCCCTGTGTCGGGATATTTTATCTGTTTTTCCAGGAAAATGGATATTTCCCGAAAAGATTTTTAGTTCAATCTTTTTTTTTTTCTTCTCTACTCGGACCAATCCGCCTACCCGGCTTCTTGTATTTAAAGTGATTTGTGTATCTACTCCAATGATACTATTGTTCCGTACCATTATGGAAGAAGCTCGTGGTAAGATATGTACTTCCTCAGGAATGAAAAAAAACCGATCTACTTGCATTTGGTATTTTGCTCTAAGTTCTTTGATTCCTTGATATTCAATCAAACCCTCTTTTTTTATGATTGAATGCGCCTCTATAGTCCCATATTTTGTAATTCCCGAACTCTCTCTTCGGTATCTAGGATCATCAAAAAAAGCAAGAATACTATTTCTACGGAAACTACCGTTTATGGGTATTTCAATCGAGATACCTGCTGAAAGGGGCATTAACTCTTTCTCTCGTTCTTGAATCGGTTGAAATGGAATGATGAATCTATTTCTTCGCCTCTTTGCCAATAAATCGGAATTTTTGGCAGGATATATGAGATTAGAATGACAAGTTCTTACGATTCGATTAAGTTCCGAATAATCACGAATCCTATCCCCTTTGTTACTAGAAAGATCCGAACTCAAAAATGGGTGGATCGTGTGAGCATTGCTAACTGAAGAGTTCGAAATAGACCTTTGTTCGACAGAAATAAAATAAGCGTTCGTTTGATCTTGATCCTTGTGGAGCGAACGCGGGGCCACCGCGGGTTTGTGCGGCCTTCCTGCTAATATCCATAAATGACTTGTTTTTGGTAAGAGATGAACATTACCATATGTAAATTCAGGTGCATGGTCCACGTCGGTACTCCAGTGCATTTCTCCCTCTGAGTCAGAATAAATATGTTTTCGAACCTTTTCTTTAAAATTCAAGGTGGATGCTCCCGCGCGAATTTCAGCAATCACTTGTTCTGATTCTACATATTGATCATTTTGAACTAAAATAAAACTTTTTGGTGGAATATTCACATTATGTATAATATCTTCACTCTCAATAGTGACAGCCAAGTCTATATAACATAGAAAAGCAGGATGGCCGTGGCGTGTACGTGTGGGATGAACCAAATCCTCATTGAATCTGATTTTTCCATTAGAAGAGGCCCGTACATGTTCTGCAGTACCCCCCGTGAATACTCCGCCTGTATGAAAAGTTCTTAATGTTAGTTGAGTACCCGGTTCTCCAATGGATTGTCCCGCAATAATACCCACAGCTTCTCCCAACTCGACCAGGTCGCCGTGAGTAGGACTTCGGCCATAGCATAATCGACAGATCCAAGATGTACTTCTACAGGTAAAGGGAGTTC